ATCTCAATTTTATGCAAAATGCTTTTCTATTTCTAAAATGTCCAATATACGTTTTACATCTTCTATGCGAAAATGTTCCATTTTCATAAGGTCTTCTTGACTGTTATTCAAAAGCTCCAATAATGTATGTATATTGGACCTTTTGAGACAATTATAGATCCTGGGAGGCAATTCTAATTGGTCAATAAAAATCGATTTCAATGCTATTTCTTTTTGATTTTTCCTTAGTTTAGCCAATTCATCATGAAAAGTAAAAAGGGGTAAAGTAACTTTGTGTTGATTGTTTTCTAAATTTAAGTTTTCTTCGTCCGCATGTAAAAAAGGAATAAATAAATCAATCAAATTCCGGGAGGCTTCATAAAGCGCTTCTTTAGGAGTTAAACTTCCATTTGTCCATATTTCGAGAAAAAGTATCTCTTGTTTTTCATTCCCATTCACATAAGAATGAATGCTATGATTTGCATTTCGAACAGGCATGAATACAGCATCTATAGGATAACTTCCGTCTTGAAAGGTATTTAGTGTTTTTATACGATATCCGCGATTCCTCTCGATTTGTAATCCAATACACAAATTAATAGGTTCTGTTAGGTTAGCTATATGTTGTGTATTATCAACGATTTCCACAGAAGGTGGTAAAATTATGTCTTGAGCAGTTACATATCCAGGACCCTTGACACAAATAGACGCGTCCCGAGTTCCATACAGATTACTTCTCAATACAATTTTTTTCAAATTCATTAAAATTTCATGTACTGATTCTTGAATACCCATTATGGTAGAATATTCATGTGGTATTTTCTCAGATTTTGCACGTGTGATACATGTTCCCTCTATTTCTCCGAGCAAAGCTCTTCGCATCGCAATGCCTATTGTGTCGGCTTGACCTTTCATAAGTGGAGACAGAATAAAGCGCCCATAATAAAGACGCTTACTGTCTGCTCTTGATTCAACACACCTCCACTGTAGTGTCCGAGTGGATACTCTTACTTTCTCTCGAACCATAGTAATATATTTTGATCAAATCCTTGAATTATTTATTTCTCTTGAAATCTCTTCAATGTTTATTTTTCCTTTTACACACGCCTTTTTTTAGGGGGCCTACATCCATTATGTGGCATAGGGGTTACATCCCGTATGAAACTTAATAGTATACCACTTCTACGAATAGCTCTTAATGCCGCATCTCTTCCGAGCCCGGGACCTTTTATCATGACTTCTGCTCGTTGCATACCTTGATCCGCTACTGTCCGAATAGCATTTCCTGCTGCGGTTTGAGCGGCAAATGGTGTCCCCCTTCTTGTACCCTTGAATCCACAAGTACCGGCGGAGGACCAAGAAATCACCTGACCCCGTACATCTGTAACAGTCACAATGGTATTGTTAAAACTAGCTTGAACATGAATAACTCCCTTTGGTATTTTACGCGCATTCTTACGTGAACCAATACGTCCATTTCTACGTGAACCAATTTTTGGTATAGGTTTTCCCATATTTTATTATCTCATAAATATAAGTCAGAGATATATGGATATATCCATTTCATGTCAAAAACGGATCCTTTCTATTTTTCGATTTTTTCATTTTCTATATTTTCTAAAAAATAATATCTAATATAATTAATATATTTAATATATAAATTCTAAATAATATTTAATAAATAGAATTAAATAATTAATTAATAGAATATTAATCAAATTATTAATATAATTTTTGAATTTATTTGATTTTATTTGTGCATCCCGTCTTTTAGTTTTAGAAAGCCCCTTTTTTTGTTTTTTGGAAAGATTATCCTTGTCTTTGTTTATGTCTTGGATTGGAACAAATTACTATAATTCGTCCGCGTCTACGGATCAGTCGACATTTTTCACAAATTTTACGAACGGAGGCTCTTATTTTCATATTTGTCATTCCTTAACTGAATTCCGAATCTATTTATTGGAAGAAAATAGGGTTTCCTAAAATTTTTAACTTCTAATTGTATCCCCATAAAAAAGAATGTTGAAGTTGAAAAACAGTCTAATCATTCGAATTTTTGTTCCGGGGTCTATAAATTATACGCCCTTCGCTTGAATCAAAATGACTTACTTCCATTTTTATTTTATCTCCCGGTGGTATACGTATAAAACTATGTCGAATCCTTCCGGAAACATAACCTATAATCCTATTTTCATTATAGAAAGGAACCTGGAACATACCATTGGGAAGTGATTCAGTAATTAAACCCTCATGAATCCATTTGTTTCTTTTATTCCTAATTCCAGTTAAAACCCCTTCCCGTATTAACTAATGTATGAGGAGTGATATTCGAAACCCGTTTTTTCTCTCTCTTTTTTCATAAAAATGTATGTAAGTTTCTCATAGAATTCGGATATCAGAAAGATTACCATATATAACATAAAATTTCTCCGCCGATTTTTTCTAATCGAGCCTCTCGATCTGTCATTATACCTCGAGAAGTAGAAAGAATTACAATCCCCATCCCTCCTAAAATTCTAGGAATTCGTTGATAATTAGAATAGATTCGTAGACCAGGTCTACTGATTCGTTTTAAATTCAAAATGGTTTTATATGATCCTTTCCTATTTCTTCTATGCCGTAGAGTTAAAACTAAAAAATATTTCTTGCTTTCCCTATGTTTTCTCACGTTTTCAATAAAACCTTCTCGGAAAAGTATTGTAACAATGTTTTCGGTGATGTTAGTAGATGGTATTCGAACCGTCCCTTTTCTATTCATGTCAGCATTTCGTATAGAGGTTATTATGTCAGCAATGGTGTCCTTACCCATGATAAACTAAAATGATTGTTGCCCTTGACTTTTGATATAATCAACATGCTATTTTATTATTTTATATCTTTTATTAATTTTATATTAATTAATATTATTTATAGATATTATTTATAGGTATAGAATATTATTTCTAGATTATATATTTCTAATATTATATAATATAATAATTCTAATAATATTTATTATTATTTATATTTATTTCTAATTATTTATTTCGAATTTCTATTTCTAATTGAATATTGATTTTCTTTTTTATTTATGAATTATTGAATTATTAAATATTTTGATATTTAAAAAGGAATTCTAATATTTAATTACAAAAGGTATATGCGTGAGACATAATCAATCTATTAATTAATCTATTTCATTCAAATACTAGAAATATATTACGATCTCATCTTATAATACCTCGGGTGCTAATGAAACTATTTTAGTGAAATTTAACTGTCTCAATTCCCGGGCGATCGCACCAAAAATTCGAGTTCCTTTTGGATTTCCTTCTTGATCAATGACAACCGCAGCATTATCATCATATTGTATTATCATACCGTTGTTACGTTTGAGTTCTTTACAAGTACGTACAATTACAGCTCTGATCACTTCTGATCTTTCTAAAGGTGTATTTGGTACTGCTTCCTTGATTACAGCAACAATAACGTCACCAATATAAGCATATCGTCGATTACTAGTTCCTATGATTCGAATACACATCAATTCGCGGGCCCCGCTGTTATCGGCTACATTCAAATGGGTTTGAGGTTGAATCATATCATTTTTTTTCTCTGTTCTTTCAGTGCAAGTGCAAAGGGCGAAGTAAAAAAAAGAAATATTGTGTATCCAAAAAAAAAAAAAAGAAACCTACAATTGCAATTGTTTTTTTTCATCCCAAAGACCTCTTTCCTTTGGTTCTAATTATTATGCCGAAATAATGAATTGAGTTCGTATAGGCATTTTGGATGCTGCTATTGCAATAGCTTTTCTGGCTATATTTTCTGTGACTCCACCCATTTCATAAAGTATTCTACCTGGTTTAACGACAGCTACCCAATATTCGGGAGATCCTTTTCCCGACCCCATACGTGTTTCTGTAGGTCTTACTGTAACCGGTTTGTCTGGAAATATGCGTACCCATATTTTTCCACCGCGGCGGGCATTTCGTGACATTGCCCGCCGCCCTGCTTCTATTTGTCTAGATGTGATCCAAGTGGGCTCAAGTGCCTGAAGAGCATATCTACCGAAGCAAATATGATTACCTCGAGAGGATATTCCTTTCATTCTTCCTCTATGTTGTTTACGGAATCTGGTTCTTTTGGGGTTATAGTTGATGGTTCTTTCTCAATTCCATCTCTACTACAGAACCGTACATGAGATTTTCACCTCATACGGCTCCTCGCGAATGAAACGACTAAAATAGAATATACATGGATTTAATGAATAAAATAATATACCGAATCGTCGTGGGATTTTTTGAGATTTCATTTAATCTATATCTATTGGTCTATTGGAAATTTGTATATCTTGTTTTGATATATAACTAAACAAGTATTCTTTTATAGACAATTCTTGCTATCTAGATATAACTAGATAATGTTGTTTTGTTATGTTATAAGGTTCTAACGAATCTTTATTTTGTTTTTCCTTTTATTATCATATCGGATTGGCCCCAATTTAGAAATCCAATAAAATCCAAATTTTCGCGGGCGAATATTTACTCTTTCATTATCTATTTCAGATGTAGGGTTAGCCCATGACTCCTCAGAACATGATTCCTCCTAATAAATGGATTGGTTCTTGGTTTGTTCCGCCATCCCACCCAATGAATCATTAAGATTCGTTTTTAATAAAATCTTAGGCATTCACAGGTTCCGTCGTTCCCATCGCTTCTCGATTAATGGTTAGGTCTGAATTGTACAATGGAGCCTCTAATTCAATTTTCTTTTTTCTTGAGTCAACTTTCTCAGTTTTTAGTGACTCGGAGCTCTTGATTTGTTTGTTCTATGAATATAGTCATCTAATTATGGATTAATTAATATTGATGCTTTATTACACTACTTTTTATGAGATGATTTATAGACCTTACATATTAGAATTCTATATCATTGATATTCTTTTTCTCTCTTTCTTTCACCCTTTCATTTATCCATATATTCTTATTGCTTCACAACTCATAATCAGATTTGTTTTTCTTTAAATTTTTATGCAATATTTC